ATGAGTAATCAAATGAAATAAAGCACTTCGATAAGACCCCATTCCTAGAGCGAACATCATATAACCCAATTGAGACATTGTCGAATAAGCTAAACTCCTCTTAATGTCTTTTTGAGCAAGAGCTAAAGTAGCTCCTAATAATAGTGTAATTATGCCCATCAACGCAATTAAATTCATTATATAAGGTAGAACTACGAAAAGAGGAAGAAGGCGAGCTACAAGAAAAATCCCCGCCGCTACCATAGTAGCGGCATGTATAAGAGCCGAAATAGGAGTGGGGCCCTCCATAGCATCAGGTAACCACACATGAAGGGGAAATTGTGCAGATTTAGCAACTGCGCCGGCAAATAATAGAGCAGCACACAAAATAACAAATGGAAAATTGACTTCATTATTAGAAATCAAGTTATTGAGTATTTCGAATAAATCTCGAAATTCAAAACTACCTGTTATCCAATAAAAACCCAAAATTCCTAATAATAAACCAAAATCCCCTACACGATTAGTTACAAACGCTTTTTGACAAGCATTTGCCGCAGGAGGGCGTGTGAACCAAAACCCTATTAATAGATAGGAACACATTCCAACCAATTCCCAAAAAATATAAATTTGTATCAAATTTGAACTAGTAACTAATCCCAACATGGAAGTACTGAAAAAACTCATATAAGCAAAAAATCTCAAGTATCCTTGATCGTGAGCCATATAATTATCACTATAAATAAGAACCATAATTCCAACAGTAGTGATTAACATCAACATAATAGAAGTAAGTGGATCAATCAAGCAGCCAAATTCTAAAGAAAAATCATTATCGAGGGTCCAAGACCATACATATTGATAGATATAACTGCTATTTATTTGCTGAATAGACAGATTAGTTGAAAAAATCATGACTATACTTAACAATAAAATACTTGGAAAAGCCCACATACGATGAAGATTTTTTGTTGCTGTCGGAAAAATAACAAGTCCCACTCCTATTAATATAGGAACTAGAAGTGGAACGAAAGGTAAAATACACGCATATTGATATGTCTGTTCCATAAAAAAAAAAGGTTTTTAAAATTTTTAATTAATATTAACGGTTTCCAATTCACCCTTATTCGTTCTGAATTTCTGCTAAATACTTCAAATATTCAAATCAAGAAGTTACAATCGGTCAAATCATATGAAAGAAATAGATTAATTACCAATTTCCTTCCAATTTTCAAATTCAAGTCAAATTGGGCATATTTTTCCCGGATTTGACAAGTTATTAAAAATCTGATTTTTTCTATTTTTAGAACTATTTTATGCTATTTTGCCATACTGTTCACCCATCTTATCTATTCTTTTCTATTTTTCGAAAAAAAGATTTTCTAGAAAAGAAATACATAGTGAATCGGAAAAGCTCATATTTTTTTGAACAATAGATGTCTTTCACATCCAGCTATACCAATGAGTAATCTCTTAATTTTTATTTAAATGGCAGTTCCAAAAAAACGTACTTCGGCATCAAAAAAGCGTATTCGTAAAAATTTTTGGAAAAGGAAGGGGTATCGGGCAGCGTTAAAAGCATTTTCCTTAGGTAAATCTCTTTCTACCGGGAATTCAAAAAGTTTTTTTGCGCGACAAACAAATAAACTAAGTAATAAAACATAACACGTTGGAATAATCTAAACCGGCCTGACTCAAAAGTGGAGTCATTTCATTTCAAAAATCAAATTCCCGAATTCCATTTCCTTAAACGAGGAATGGAATTCGTTCCGCTCTTATAGCATATGGAGAATAAGAATTTTTCTGTTTACCTTACCCAATTCAAATTGGATAAATATGTGTAAATTTTGAATGATGAAAAATAGGTTCTTTTTTTTTGTTCATCGATAAAACGGCTTTTTGGTTTCACTTTTTGAAATCAAATAAATCAAAAACAGTTAAGTAAAAAAAAAAATAAAAAAAAAAAAAGTTTTTGAGGGAGGGAGGGTTCTATTCCTTAATTCATAGTAGGATTTACAAGAGTTGAGTCGAGAAGAGTCTAAAATACAAAATAAAACAAAAATCCTAAACGAAACTAATGAACCTTCAAATACCTATTTGAACAAATTTTTATCCATCAATTGGAATCTTTCCTAAAAAATATTGCACTCAATTAAATTCGTAAATCTAGACGATTATTTATTCATAGGTTATTATGAGGTCAAGACAGGCCGCTATGGTGAAATCGGTAGACACGCTGCTCTTAGGAAGCAGTGCTAGAGCATCTCGGTTCGAGTCCGAGTGGCGGCATATCATCTCTTAAAAAAATAAAATAGATCCTATAATAAATTCAATTGCTAATTTCGATTTTATAATTAAGGAACTCTTAATTTTATGATATTTTCAACCTTAGAGCATATATTAACTCATATTTCTTTTTCGATCGTTTCAATTATAATTACAATTCATTTGATAACCTTTTTAGTCGATGAAATCGTAAAACTAGATGATTCATCCAAAACGGGCATGATAATGACTTTTTTCTGTATAACAGGATTATTAATTTCTCGTTGGATTTATTCGGGACATTTTCCACTAAGTGATTTATACGAATCGTTAATTTTTCTTTCATGGAGTTTTTCCTTTATTTATATAGTTTCATATTTCAAAAAAAACCAAAATATTCTAAGCACAATAATTGGCCCAAGTGCTATTTTTTCCCAGGGCTTTGCTACTTCAGGTCTTTTAACTGAAATACACGAATCGACAATCTTAGTACCCGCTCTTCAATCCGAGTGGCTAATAATGCACGTAAGTATGATGATATTAGGCTATGCGGCCCTTTTATGTGGATCATTATTATCAGTATCACTTCTAGTCATTACAGTTAGAAAAAAGCTTTCTCTTTTTTCTACGAGTAATCATTTATTGAATTTAAATGAGTCATTTTTCCTTGGTGAAATCGAATACATGAATGAACAAAGGGATTTTTTCCAAAAAACTTCTTTTTTTTTCGCAAGGAATTATTATAGATCACAGTTGATTCAAAAATTGGATTATTGGAGTTATCGAGTTATTAGTCTAGGATTTATCTTTTTAACCATAGGAATTCTTTCGGGAGCAGTATGGGCTAACGAAGCATGGGGATCCTATTGGAGTTGGGACCCAAAGGAAACTTGGGCTTTTATTACTTGGATCATATTTTCAATTTATTTACATACTCGAACAAATATAAAACTGAAGGGTACAAATTCAGCAATTGTGGCGTCTATTGGATTTCTTATAATTTGGATATGCTATTTTGGAGTCAATCTATTAGGAATCGGACTACATAGTTATGGTTCATTTACATTAACATCTAATTGAATTCAAAAAAAGAAAAAGGGGGGTTATTACAAATAGCAATAAAAGGGTGTACAACGCAGATCAGATAAAAAAACTTTGTGTTAATTGGTGAGAGCCTGTCGAATCATATATGATTCGACAGGCTCTTTGTCATTGTACCATTTTACAACGAACGCTTTTGTAAATGATAAGATTTATAAATTATCTAAAAAAAGAATTAGATAGAATAACTTCAACCTTTTCAACTGATAGTGAAAGAACGAAATCGGGGTACATACCAATACCGAGTACGGGTAAAAAAATAGAAACCGAAAGAAATAACTCTCGCGGCCCAGAATCGAAAAAATAAGAGTCTGGGCCATTAAATATCTTGTATCCATAAAACATCTGTCGTAACATAGATAATAAATAAATAGGAGTTAATATCATTCCAATTGCCATTACAAAAGTAATTGGGAGTTTTGTCATTAAAAGATATTTTGGACTAGTAATTAGTCCAAAAAAAACTATTAATTCAGCAACAAAACCACTCATGCCAGGTAATGCAAAGGAGGCCATCGAAAAGCTACCGAACATCGTGAATATTTTTGGCATTGGAATACCTATTCCGCCCATTTCGTCAAGATAAACAAGACGTATTCTATCATAAGTTGTTCCGGCCAAGAAAAAAAGCGCCGCGCCAATAAATCCATGAGAGATTATTTGTAAAAGGGCTCCGTTGAGTCCCATATCTGTGATAGAACCAATTCCTATAATTATGAAACCCATATGAGATACAGAGGAATAGGCTATTCTTTTTTTTAAATTCCGTTGGCCGAGAGATGTTGAAGCCGCATAGATTATTTGCATTGCGCCTACTACCATTAACCAAGGGGAAAATATAGAATGAGCATGAGGAAATAATTCCATATTGATCCGAACTAATCCATACGCTCCCATTTTTAATAAGATTCCGGCTAGAAGCATACAAGTACTATAATGTGCTTCTCCATGGGTATCGGGTAACCATATATGTAGGGGTATGATTGGCAATTTGACAGCAAAAGCAAGAAAAAATCCAATATAAAATAGTATTTCCAAGTTCACAGGATAGGACCGGTTGGCTAATATTTCAAAATTTAATGTTGGTTCAGTAGAACCATATAAACCGATACCCAGAACTCCCATTAAAAGAAAAACAGAACCCCCCGCCGTGTACAAAATAAATTTTGTAGCTGAGTACAGACGTTTTTTTCCTCCCCACATCGATACAAGTAGATAAACGGGAATTAATTCTAACTCCCACATGAGGAAAAAAAGTAAAAGATCTCTAGAAGAAAATAATCCTATTTGCCCACTGTACATTGCTAACATCAGGAAATGAAATAATCGAGAATCTCGAGTAACCGGCCAAGCCGCTAAAGTAGCTAAAGTGGTGATGAATCCCGTCAGTAAAATGGGTCCTATAGAGAGTCCGTCTATTCCTAATCTCCAATGGAAATCCAAAAAATGGATCCATTTATAATCCTCCATTAGTTGAATTAGTGGATCATCCGATTGAAAATGATAGCAGAATGCATAAGTCGTTAGAAGAAGTTCTAATATACACATACATATAGTATACCAGCGTATTACTCTATTTCCCCTGTGTGGAAGAAAAAAAATGAAGCAACCCCAAAATATTGGTAAAACTACAATTATTGTTAAGCAAGGAAAATGGTTCGTGGTAAAGACAAGATACACTTGGGCCAGAAAAATCCGTGCTCAAAATCAAATTGAATTGAGCACGGATTTTTTCGATAAAAAAAAAAAGAAAATGGATTCAAGTAGATTTTTATGGAATGTATCAATAAGCTAGACCCATACTGCGAGTTGTTTCATGCCATAAATAAACCCGAACGCTCAAAAAATCCGTTGGACAGGCGGATTCACATCTCTTACAACCAACACAGTCTTCGGTCCTTGGAGCAGAGGCTATTTGTTTAGCTTTACATCCGTCCCAGGGTATCATTTCTAATACATCCGTGGGGCACGCCCGGACACATTGAGTACATCCTATACATGTATCATAAATCTTTACTGAATGTGACATTGGATCTATACGTTTTTGAACGCCATAAATTTTCGGTCTAGTAAACTAACTTATAAATGAATCCTATAGTTAGATACCAGACGAATCAATGAGTGATAAGAATCAATTTACTTCCGAATTGATTTATGAGGGAGGGCCAAAATACTTTGATTTCTTATGTTTTTGCAACTACGATTATACCCTACTATAGACATATCAAACCCGCTAATGCGAATTTTGAATATTAATAAATAAATTAAAATTCGCATTTATATGATTAATACTATTTATTCAACAAATTGGATTGGTTAATACGAGTTGATTTTCTGTTACGATAAATTGATGAAACAATAGCCGATCCAATAGCTGCTTCAGCGGCTGCAATAGTTATAACAAAAATTGAGAAAATATCTCCTCTTAATTGACGATTATCAAAAATATCAGAAAATGTGACAAAATTGATATTAACTGAATTTAATATAAGTTCAAGACACATAAGGGCTCTAACCATATTTCGACTTGTGATTAATCCATAGATACCAATAGAAAATAAGTAGGCACTCAAAACAAGTATATGTTCGAGCATCATTAACCAACTCCTTATCAATTTTGATTCATTTTTAATCTGAACAATAATTCAATCGATTCGATTCTAACAAATATGGAATAATGGAATAGATTGGTAAGAGATCGATATAAAATTAAAGTCTTTTTATTCTATTTTTTTAGACAGAAATTCAAATTAACGAATTATAACATTCCTTTTGCGTTGATTCTATTTGAATTACTCATTTTAAAGATTTCTTATTGACGAGCTATAGCAATAGCACCTATTAAAGCGACTAAAAGAATTATTGAAATGAGTTCAAATGGAAGAAAAAAATCTGTTGCTAAATGAATTCCAATTTGTTGACTATTACTTATCAAATCTTGTTCTAGAATCTGATTTGATTTTGTAGTCCAAATGATCCCATACCAGGACGTATCTGGAATAGTAGTAATTAGTGAAATAAAAAGACTTGTACAAACTATTGAAGTAACTCCATCCCCAACGGTCCAAAGATGAAAATCTTTGTAATATTCTGACCCATTCATGAACATCACAGCAAAAATGATTAAAACGTTTATAGCTCCTACATAAATAAGGAGCTGCGCAGCAGCTACAAAATAGGAGTTGGATAGAATATAGAATAAGGATATACAAAAAAGAACCCATCCCAACGAAAAGGCCGAATAAATTGGATTCGGAAGTAATACTACTGCCAGACTTCCTAATATAAGACCCAATCCCAGAAAGACTAAAAGAAAATCATGTATTGGTCCAGGTAAATCCATTTGATTTTATAAAAAAAATCGAAATATTTCATGCCTTTTTTGACCTGACCAGGAAAAACGAAGTTATCCTTTTTTTTTTTAGGATACTTCTTAATTGAATGAAATTGGAACGGGGTTGATTTGGATTGATGTAAATACAGTTATTGGACTACTCTTATTATCGAAGCAATCGAAGCAGAGGTTCAAACTTTCTATTTTCAAATCATTATTTGAATAGAAATCCATTTTTAATCAAAAATAAGCCGAGATTTTCACCGACCAGCCATTCTTTTGTATTGACCAAGCAAAAACCTCATTCCTTTCTTGAGATCCAAAACCTATCAAGCTTTTGTGATTTGAATTTGTAAATGTTTTGTGAATCGAAGGTTTTATACATTTTTTATTTGAGGTAAATTCGAAGAAATTGTTCGAATTGTGTAATCTTCAATTATTGATACCGGTAACCGACCTAAAGCAATTTGATTATAATTCAATTCGTGACGATCATAGGCAGAAAGTTCATATTCTTCAGTCATTGATAAACAATTTGTTGGACAATACTCAACGCAATTACCGCAAAATATACAGATTCCAAAATCAATACTGTAATTAAGTAATCGTTTCTTTCGAATATCAGTTTGCAATTTCCAATCTACAACGGGTAGATCTATAGGACATACACGAACACATACTTCACAAGCAATGCATTTATCAAATTCAAAGTGGATTCGGCCTCGGAAACGTTCGGATGTGATCAATTTTTCGTAGGGGTATTGAATAGTTACAGGTAAACGATTCGCGTGGGATAAGGTGATCATGAAACCTTGACCAAT